AAATGGCAATTGGCACATACAATACGCCCAGTCGCTTCTCGTGGATTTTCATAACCCTGTTGTGCAAAAATGGGATATGCATGTGAAATGGGTGTCCGAGTTATTACAACATATATCATGATCGATACGGAAATGGATCGAGTCATCTGTTCCTTTATCCAAGAAAAGGTATTGCTATTTTGCATGGTCCAATCATTGATCCCGAAAATTTCTACAATAAATTAGGTAGGTTACTAGTATAGTATAGTTCCCTATCCACGATTCTGCTATTGTACTGGAATAATTTTACTGGAATACAGGAAGAATCCCTTGGGTGGGTAGAAATAGAAATCTAATGAGTAAGATTGTGAATGTTTTGTTTATGTACGAAGTAACAAACATTATGATTGGATTAATATCAATGAATCTTTTTTAGTCATTCATTGAATGATAAATCACTACAAGTGACGGAGATACACGATTTAAATAAAGGAAGATCCAATATTTAAAAATTGTATCTAGAATGACTGGAAAAGTGGAAACAAGACCAGATATAATTTGATCGTTATGAGCAAATCCAAAATCTTTGTAGACATAGCCAATCATTAGTTCCCAACCATGAGGCGAGTGGAATCCGATACATAAATCAGTTAATAAAAGAATAGAAAAAGCTTTTATTGTGTCGCTTAAGTTATAGAGGAATTCCCGAACCCAAGAATTAAGAATGACAAGTTCTTCATTACCCAGAATAGAATAACCACTTAGAATAGCGAAACAGATTATATTTGTCGAGAAGTGCAAAATGGTATGGATATGACCTTCATTATGCATCTTGACCAATTCTATCGTTTCTGTGTGGATTCCTATACCAAGCTTTTGTATATGTGTCTCCGGGTACTCCTTTATCATTTCGTCCAAAAGGAATAGTTCTTCTAATTCTATGAATTTTTCTAGAACGTTCTTTTCTTGAATATAAGTCAAAAAAGTTTCGGATTGCCTAGTATTCCACCAATTAGTAACCCAAGATTCCAGACTTTTATTAAATGAGAGAGAGATCCACCAGGGCAAAAATACTATAGATGCAAGATATCGGAGGAGGGTGAATGCTTTATTTTTTGGCATTTTGAATCTGTAAATAGTAAATGGACCCACCTTATTCATCGACTCTATCCGATCTGATATTTCTATGAAGCATGAGTTCTATAACAAACAAGGTATCGAACCTGTGGATCTATTCCCTGTGTGTGTTTTTTTTATTTGTAATTAATTGGTTAGTCCTTGGATTTGAATCTAGAAATAGAATAAGGATCCGCTTCGAATGAAGAAATAATAAAATATTGTTTCCAGATATCTCAATTGTTCAAATTCAAAGTAACTGCATCCTTTCGATGAATGCCCAAAAGAGACACTTCAAGTAATGAATATTATTCGGATTTCAAGACGAAAGAACTCCCTTACTTAGACTTAGATCCATTTTTTCGAAAAGTTTCGCCGGCTACCCATACCATAGCCCAGGAAAAATTTCAGGAATAATTGGGGGAAACTTATGAAAAATATTGATGTGATGAAATCAAAAACAAGTGGCAAAAAAAGAGAGAAATTGGATGGTTAGAGTTATAAGAGATCAAATCGTTTGATTATCAAAGAGCAAAAGAAAGGATGAAAAGAAACATCAATTGACAAAATAAAAGAGAAGTAATTTATAAGATATGATCCAGCTATATCTAACATATCAATTCAAAATATTGGACCCAAAAAGATCAATTCAAAATATTGGACCCAAAAAGATGAATTCTGTATTCTGAACTGTTCTGATATATGTGATGAATCCATACTTAGTAGACTTGTTACTAGTATGAAGAAAAAATTGAGTGATTTCCATACGCATAAAAAAAAGTTTTGGTGGAAAAAACCACTTCGTTTTCTGCTTGTTCCATATACGTCTGCTTTTGCTCGAATAGGCATTCTGAAAAGACTTCAGTTAAGTTATATAAAAAAGAGGATTCCTGAGGTCCTTCCCCAATGCTGAGAAAGTATTCATTCTTCAGTTCATTTCAAAATACTTCAATTGGTACGCGCAAGAAATAGGCCGATTCAGCAGCTTTTTGTTCAATTGCTCGTGGAGTCAAATTATCATCAGTACGAGTCAAGGGAATGGCCCCCTGGCCTCTGATTTCCATATAAAGGACACGACGAGGAGAAAGACCCTCTTTAACCTCTATTCGAATCGACTGGATATCTCTCATAAGGAATCGAAGGAAGATGCGACGATTTATTCCAGGGAATCCCCAACGAAAAATACACACTATTCCTTCTTTTCTATCGAATCGATCATAACCACTACCCACATTCCACGAAATTGTGCACCACAAATAGGAGCTAATGAACAGACCTGCGATCCCATAGAAAGACATCACGATCCCTTGTGGAAAAAAAACGATTTGCTGAGACGGAAATAAGGATATCAGATTCCTACCAAGATAACTAGAAGTTCCAACCAATAAGAATCCTAGTGAACCTAAAAAAAGGATACAGGCCCAGCAGAAATTACTTGTTTTTCGAGACCCCGTTATAAGTTCTATCCATATACGTTCTGATCGCCAGTTCATACTAAATCCAGTTGCATTTTATGGGAATTGAGAGAATAACCCAAATCAAAATGAATTTGACTTTCCATTTTTTTGTTCCCAAAGTAACTCTCATCAACTAGCACTATTATGATGTGAACCATTAGGAATAATTCATCGAATCGGTTAGATATCAAAAAATAACATTCCCTTCATATGATCCCACTATGGATATCTACATACATATAGATACATTGACTTTCCATTTCAGACATCCGCTGATCTATATTAAAAAAATGAATGCATTTATCCGATCCATATATCATGTCATGTTTCCGCGTGCATAACAGCTCTTTCATTTGTGTTCGGAAGCGGCCACGTGTTGTACCATATTCCACTAAACTAAATAGATATCTCTATTATGATCCAAGTCTTGAAAAAAAAAAAGTGATGAGATTTGGTCCCATCGGATCTAAACAATCTTGTTTTTTTGAACATGAAGAGATAAAGAAGCCATTGAAATTGCCGGAAATACTAGGCCTACTAAAGGCACAAAAATAGAGGGTAAATTGAAAGTTGTCATAGAATGGATACCTCGATTTAATATTTGTACCTGTTATAAAGATATCTTATGATAAGTTGATAAGTATATCTATTAATCTATTATAAGTATTATAAGTATATAATAATAAGTGCAAGGAATGGAGAACTAAATAAGTGTAACTATTCACCTTTATACATAAAATATATATATGCCAACCCACTTTATTATTCTTGTTCTTTTGTCCTTATCTTATAATTGAATTCTAATTTCTAATAAAGAACGGGAGTTCCCAGGAGATATAGGAATAGGCAAGATCGAGATTTGTCCTTATCTTATAATTGAATTCTAATTTCTAATAAAGAACGGGAGTTCCCAGGAGATATAGGAATAGGCAAGATCGAGATTTCTGTTCTATATTTTTTATATTATAGAATATATAAGAATATAGAATATATAAGAAGGGAACATGAAATTCTTTTGATTTTTTATTTTCCTAAGTTCGCGGAGTGAATAATTATAATTAACTCTTTTATCCTGTTGATGGAGACTTCCTGATTAATAATCATGAATATAGGTAGAAAAAAAAAATGGATCTGGAGGAAAAATAATAATAAAATTATTAGAATAATTATCCGCAACTTCTGATCCTTTCTACAATTAGATCTTATGCCCTCAAGTAAAACCCCATTCTTAGTTCTTATTATTTATTGATTCCGATAAACTCAATACTTGTTCGCTCCAAAGAAAATAACTTATTTGAATAATTTAATGCTCTACTTGATCGAATTTTTATTCAAGGGAAAGAAACCGTGTAGCTGAAATAACTGACTCAGAACGTCTTGTAAAGGATTACGTGGTACGATTGGGTCGAATAAGCCCTTATGGAATAAATACTCAGCCGTTTGTGAACCATCAGGTATTGTCTTATTCAATGTTTGTTCAATTACTCTTTTACCTGCAAATGCAATGTAGGCCTCGGGTTCCGCAATAATAATGTCTCCCAACATACCAAAACTAGCTGTCACTCCACCGGTTGTAGGAGATGTAAGGATTGATACATAGAATGACTTTTTAGTTGATTGATAATTATGTAAAGCGGAAGAAATTTTAGCCATTTGCATCAAGCTCAAACTTCCTTCTTGCATGCGGGCTCCCCCAGAAGCACACACTATAATAACAGGTAGAGATCTATTAGTAGCATACTCGATCAAACGGGTGATTTTCTCGCCTACTACGCATCCCATACTGCCCCCCATGAAATGAAAATCCATAACCCCAATTGCTATGGGAATACCTTTTAGTTGACCTATACCTGTTTGAACAGCTTCAGTTAACCCTGTCTTTCTTTGATAAAAATCAAGACGATCTTTATAAGATTCCTCCTCCGAATGAAATTCAATGGGGTCAATAGAAACTATGTCTTCATCCATAGGATCCCAAGTGCCCGGATCAATCGAAAGTTCGATTCTATCTGAACTACTCATTTTCAAATGATATCCACATTGTTCACAAATATTCAGTTTTGACCTAAACAATTTCTTATAATTTAATCCATAACAATTTTCGCATTGAACCCACAAATGCCTGTATTTTTTATTTCTCTCGAGATCCTTACCTCTCATATTGAAATCGCTTTTATTTGTGCTAGTGGAACTAATACTATTTCTGCTTTCACTGCTTACGCCTTCACTACAAATGTAACTATAAATGTAACTGTTACTGTAATTGTCGCTACCGCTTGAAATGTAACTATCAATACTGATTTCAGAACGAAGATAACTGTCAATGCAACCATTAATGTGATTATTCCAACTATATTTAGTATCATACATGTAACGATCATAGTAGTGATTGTCACTCTTAGACCCATTATTAAGATAACTAGAATTTAGATAACTAGAAAAAACACT